AAGACTCTTGTTCCTTGAGCCGCCTCTCAATCTGTAAGACGTTAACCATTCGAAGACCCAAAGCTTTTTTCTTCGAGACTTCAGAAACCTCGCGTACAACCTAAATCTTATTATAGGGGGAAGCGGTAGTGATAGCAATCCCCTCTGCCTCCTCGGATAGAGCCTACGAATCGTGGGGGGGGGGGCGGTCTCGGTCGGGACCAAGATCGACCATGACCAGGATCTTACCACCAGCCCCCCCACCCCGAGATGCATATCGATCAATCACCAATCACTAGTTTCTATTCCTCCTTCTCCGAGAAACATAGTAGAATAGTCACAGGATTTTATTTCATTTTATTTCATAGAAGTATAAGTAATATCTTGGAAGATAAACTCTTGAGGGGCGGGGAAAGCAAAAACAGTTAACAGTGGAGTAATACCAATCATTAATCCGAATAAATAAGAGGATATTCTCCCGCCTTCTCCCAACCTCGCAGTCGTGGAGGGGAAGTGAAACAGGGTCGGGATAATACAAAAGGAATTGGAGATTTGTGAAACGAAAGTCGCAGTTTATGGTAAAGGCGGGATTGGTAAATCAACAACCAGTTGTAACATATCAATAGCTTTGGCGAGGCGAGGAAAACGTGTATTACAAATTGGATGTGATCCGAAACACGATAGTACTTTTACCCTCACAGGATTCTTAATACCTACCATTATTGATACTTTGCAATCAAAAGATTATCATTACGAAGACGTATGGCCTGAGGATGTAATTTATAGGGGCTACGGCGGAGTGGATCGTGTCGAAGCCGGGGGACCCCCAGCAGGGGCGGGTTGCGGGGGGTATGTAGTTGGAGAAACAGTAAAATTATTGAAAGAATTGAATGCTTTTTATGAATATGACATCATCCTATTTGACGTTTCGGGGGACGTAGTACGCGGCGGGTTCGCAGCTCCACTCAATTATGCAGATTATTGCATCATTATCACAGATAATGGATTTGATGCCCTTTTCGCAGCAAATCGCATTGCCGCATCAGTTAGAGAAAAGGCACACACCCATCCGTTGCGACTGGCGGGTTTGGTGGGGAACCGGACATCTAAGAGAGATCTTATTGATAAATATGTGGAAGCCTGTCCGATGCCCGTATTGGAAGTATTGCCTCTAATCGAAGACATTCGAGTCTCCAGAGTGAAGGGAAAAACTTTATTTGAAATGGCCGAATGTCAATCAACTCTGAATTATGTTTGTGACTCTTATCTAAATGTGGCGGATCAAATATTGTCTCGACCCGAAGGAATTGTGCCAAGAGAAATTCCAGATAGGGAATTATTTAGCCTACTCTCAGATTTTTATCTGAATCCCAGTCGTGGGGAGCAGGGAGATACTCAAAAAACTCAACGAGATGTTCGGCTTGATTTTACGATGATTCAAGGTTTGGGTGACAATCCTTTCATATGTATACCCTTTTCTGAGGAAACTTTTTCATGAAAACTTTTGAAACTCTCCCCTTTGAGTGTGAAACTGGCAATTATCATACTTTTCGTCCTATTAGCTGTGTCGCTTGGTTGTATCAAAAGATCGAAGATAGTTTCTTCTTAGTGGTAGGTACAAAAACTTGTGGTTATTTTTTACAGAATGCTCTCGGAGTTACGATCTTCGCGGAACCTCGTTATGCAATGGCAGAATTAGAGGAGGGGGATATTTCAGCCTAATTGAATGATCAAGAAGAATTAAAAAGAATTTGTCTTCAAATAAAGAGGGATAGAAACCCTAGTGTTATTATTTGGATCGGCACATGTACTACAGAGATAATAAAGATGGATCTGGAAGGCATAGCGCCCAAGCTTGAGGACGAACTCGGAGTCCCTATCGTGGTGGCGCGGGCCAACGGATTAGATTATGCGTTCACTCAAGGAGAAGATACTGTATTAGCTGCAATGACGCATCGATGTCCAGAATATAATGCGTCGGGGCAGGGACAGAAACAATATAACAAGAGTGTTGACGACTCGGGCACCGCTCCGCTAGAGACAGAAAGATCCACTCTTGAAAAGCGGGAGTCGAGGAATCCTATCTTAGTACTTTTTGGATCCTTACCATCAACTGTAGCTTCTCAACTTAATCTTGAATCGAAACGTCAATCAATTATAGTAGCTGGTTGGTTACCCTCTCAGAGATATACCGAACTTCCACCATTAGGTGAAGGGGTTTATGTCTGTGGAGTCAATCCCTTTCTGAGCCGTACGGCAACGACCCTGATGCGACGTAGGAAATGCCAACTGATTGGGGCACCTTTCCCAATTGGTCCCGATGGAACACGTGCGTGGATCGAAAAGATTTGTTCTGCATTCGGTGTAGAACCCCAAGGTTTGCAGGATAGAGAGAATCAGATATGGAAGAGTCTGATAGATTACACCAGAATATTAACGGGCAAATCTATATTCTTCATGGGAGATAATCTATTAGAAATTTCTATAGCAAGATTTCTAATTCGATGCGGAATGATCGTTTACGAGATAGGGATTCCTTACATGGATAAACGATACCAAGCTGCCGAATTATCTTTATTACACAATACTTGTGAGAAGATGGGTATACCCATGCCGCGGGTCGTGGAGAAGCCAGATAATTATAACCAGATACAGCGTATGCATGAACCAGAGCCCGATCTAGCCATTACTGGAATGGCTCACGCCAACCCTCTAGAAGCAAGAGGTATTGATACAAAATGGTCTGTCGAGTTCACATTTGCACAAATTCATGGATTTACTAACGCGAGAGATGTGCTCGAACTTGTTACTCGTCCATTACGACGTAATAATGATTTGGGTACTATGGGTTGGAACAACCTCTCCAAACAAACATTGACTAATTAATCAATTTTATATTTTACATATGAAAATTGACCACTAAATTTAATGCATAGAAATGGTTTTGAGTTCTTAATCATAATACTAATTATATACTTTTATGATTAAGAAATCTATTGATTTTATTGGAAAAAAATGTTATGCTAGTGAATACAGAGTGGTGCAGGGAATTGGCCAATCATCTATCGAGAAACTGAAGAAAAACAAAGGGAATAATTATTATGAACGTAGAGAGCGTTCGAATGTCGTTGTATTTACTACAGGTTTCACTGCTTGCTCGGGTCAGACTAGCAGGTCCGCCCCTACTATTTGGACTTTATCACGGACTTCTAGCAACATTGCCTGTTGGACCCCCTCAAATCCTATCTGTAAGGGCTTTTCTCACAGGAGGAAATCTGAGTGGTATTGCCGCTTCTACTGGCTCGATGACGGGTCAGTTATTACTATTCCTATCGATATTTCGTTCACCCTTATATGTATTGATGGTCAAACCCCACGTAATGACTGTCCTAATAGTCCCGTATATGTTGTTTTACTGGTTTCGAATCAAAGATTTATCAGATTATCAGATTTTGCGTTCAACTAATTCAGTTAGTAATTCTAAACTATATAATATATTCCTAGATAGCTTCATTTTCTAACTTTTGAATCCAATTTTTCTACCAAGTCCCGTATTGGCGAGATTAATCCAACTTTTTTTATTCCGTTATAGCAATAATGTGATATTTTTAATTAGTAGTTTTCTGGGTTGGTTGGTCGGCCACACAATCTTCATCTACCTTTCCAGATTACTTTTGCTTCGTATAGAATACGACTCACCTGTACTCTATTTACTGATGAAACGTGTTATACACAAAACTTTTAGTATTATTATTTTTATCAATATATTACTACATCTAGGTAAAGCTCCTGTATCTATCTCCACTAAAAAGTTTAAGGATGAGATTGTTTTGTTTGATATTAACTTTTTTGAGCAATTACCAGATAAAATACTGTGGATTTTTAAGCCATGGCCCACCTCCTTGTTCGACCAACACAAAGCAAATCGACCTTTACGATATATAGAGAATAGTCGATTCGGTGGTGATAGTCCCGTACGGAGACAAGTATCAAATTATTTATTCAACAACTGTTTGACTGATGGTAAAGAGAGGTTAGCGTCCACGGCGTTGCCTAGCTTGTCGATTTTCGAGGGGCAATTGGGGACTTTTTTTGAAAATTCAGAACAATCAATGCCTCATTATTTGTCTAAAGACTGGATTTCAGATCAATTGAAAAAAACCGAAGCTTTGAATAATGAGTTGAAGGACCGAATCAGATTCCTAGATGATGAGCGAGTGTTTCGAAAAGCAATGGAAATCAAGACTGGATTGATTGATACAGGTCAAGGAAGGTTACCTAAAATCTATGATCCTTTTATGAGTCGATCGTATCGCATAAGGATTCCCATTCCGCAGTCGTTTTGGATACTGTCTGATTCAATGTTACCAGGAACGGGTATAAATAGCTATTATGCCGAGGAATCTGGTAGTCGTTATAATAAGATTGAAAGTTGGGTTTCTACCAAGTACCAAGAATTTAAACGTGATAGAATTCCTCTTCCCTGGGAGGCACTACTACCAAGAGACGTTCAGCTGATTTTTATATTGATGTTCGAAACACCATACGATGTGTTATTAAAGAATCTTTTAGAGGAGATGGATCTTTCAGTCGATTTATCCTATATACCTCTAACTTGGGACCAAGTATTTGAACTCTCTCCGACGGAGCAGGCTTTATTCTTCATTGAACTCAGAAAACGGTATGGTGGTTTTAATTGGGCCCCTCTGTTAAATAGACTTCCGATGGACGGAGAAAGATTTTCGGAACTACGTTCAATCCTTAAAATCGAGGATCTTTCGAGGGAATTAGCTCATAATTCTGAGCTGCTATTTGATAACGGATATGATACTGTAAGTGGAGCCAGTGATATTCGTAATAGAAAATTGAAGAATGTGGGGACGAGTATTGGAACACCGAAGATGAACACAATAAGGATCGTGAAACGTTTCTCAAAAACGTGCGATTTTCGTCGGAAACTTATAAAAGGATCTATGCGTTCTAGAAGACGTAAGGTACTGGTTTGGAAATTATTTCAGGAAAAGCCGCATTCGCCTTTCTTCCTGAGATTAATGGAAATACCCGCCTCACTTCAATCCACTGTTAAAGAGTCGACCATTACTGATTCCGAGATACTGACCACCAAGACGGTGGGGGGGGCTGATCCTCGACGCGAACAGGAACTATCATCTTCTTCATCCTGGAGAGATGTAGAGAGATTGAATTCTGAACGTAGTCCGTCCTCCGTAGCCGCTAGATTGGATGTAGCTTCCATCCAAACGGGTAGGGGTCTATTATTACTCTTACAATCAATTCTCCGAAAATATGTGAAACTACCCGTATTGGTAACACTCAAAAATATTGGTCGTATCTTACTCTTTCAAGCTCCCGAATGGGATGAGGATTGGAATGAATGGCGTCGAGAATCTCATATTAAATGTACTTACGATGGTGAGGAATTTTCAGACACTCATTTACCCAGTCGTTGGTTGAGAGAAGGTCTTCAGATCAAGATTTTATATCCCTTTCAACTGAAGCCTTGGCGTACCCGCAAAAAGAAACGCTCAAATATTCGGGGGGGGGGGGCGAATCTGGAAAAGGTTCAAGTTCATGAATTGGCGAAGGAGAATGGGTTGGAGCAGGGGAAGTTTCAATTCACTTATTTAACAGTTTGGGGATTCCAAACAGATGTACCTTTCGGAGTGATTAAAAGAGATCCTTCTTTCTGGAAACCTATCAAAAAGGAATTGCTAAGGATTTTGGGGAGTAGCCTCTCGGTGCGAACCAAGCAAATACGTCAATTTTACTTGAAATTGGGTATACCCGCACATATCCAACCGAATGAATTGAATCCTTTTAATAGACTAGAAGGTTTTGGGGGAGGAAATAGTCGGACCCATGTTACTGAGGGGGATGGCTCAGTTCGTGCAGAGGCCAAGTATGAGAGAGAGACGCTAGTAGATGATAGGTTACGTATTGCGGGAATGAATGGGGAATCAATTAATAATTATAAGGATTTTGAGTTGATTGCTAGTGGTGACGGAAAACTAGTCCAGGATATCGCGGCTAGATTCGAATCGCAAACCCAATTACATCCGAATAGATTGATAAATTTGTTAATCGATAGAGATGAGCGGAATGCTAAATCATCCTATCTCATCAAGTTGGAAATAGACGATAAGTTGAAAAATACAAAGCTTACTAGTCTTTTTCAATTTAAGAAACATTTAGTTGACATTCATGGAATGGCTTTTAGGTCGCGCATATCGATCGCGGAATTGATTGATAGGTATCTCCTACCGATGAAGATATCGTTTCAAAAAATCAATAGAACTTTTGTTTGTTATTTCATTGAAATTGCCGCACTTCGGGTACAACTAATGAGAGTGATAAATACTAATATTGGGACTATTAGGACTGGTGCGGAGGAGGTGGAACATCCAATTTATAACTCGGAGGTAGGAATTTTACAGGTTGGTAATAATCAATCTATCGAATCATTATCTCAAGCGTATATTTATGACAATTCGTGGCGTGGGAATATAAGGGACAATCTGGATTTGAACTATTTAATTGAAACAATCCAAGATTGTGAAGGTGTGGGAGAACCCGATAATCAGGGGGAATTGGGAAGGAATTTGAATTGGGACAATGCTCTAAGGGGTTGGGATTGGGACTACCCGGGAGGTCATGATGCTATAAAGTATGATGATCTTTCTGGGGGGGGGGGGCAACCTTCGGAATCGGTCGATAATGCAAGTAATAATGAGCATAGGAGTAATTCCGTAGGCTGTATTGATAACCAAACTAATGGAATTTTATATAGGTATATCGACAAACATGTCAAAAATTTCGCTGAGACAAAAGCACTTCTCAAGCAACTTCGTAATCTGAATACTAATGATTGGGAGAATTGGCTAGACCGCCTCGACAGGTACGACTTACCCTTTAGTATGTGGTGCAAGGTGGCACCGCATAGATGGAGAGCCAGTGTTGGACATTTGAAAGGATACAAAAAAAGAAAGACTGAAGTAGGTTTTCTTGATGACCAGAAGAAACATGTTTCTCATGAGAAGCGAAACAATTATTCCATTTATACTGAAAGCCCTTCTATTAGAGACCGAATCGAAAATCTTAATAAACGTCGTAAATATGGTTATTCATTATACAATTTCATTGATTCCTCGGTAGATGCAGATACGCAAAAATTTATGGTGTGTCAGAATGCGTCGGAACGAGGGGCTTGTCCTGGGAGTCGTATGAAGAAGCTTATTGCAGGGAAAATTTATAACCGACGAGTCTATAATCGGGTAAGCGAAGCGGGTTCAAAATTCGATTCGATGTTGTGGATGGTTCCGGGTCTCGCGGGAGCATGGGGTGCTTATGGAGCAGAATTCAAATTTGTACCTAAGACTTCTATTCTACAGAAAGATGCTTTTGTTGATACTGATCTAAATGAACAGTTTGAGGGACTAAGCATAGATTATAAATTCCAGCAACGAAATATTAACTCAGATGAAATGTTTTTAAGAGAAAGGGGGAATCTCTACTATCTATTTCAGTGGAAATGGAAATCTGAAGCATTAGAGAGAGGATTACAAGGATTGGGAGATTTGATAGCTCTCACTAGCGTATTAGAGAATGAGCAGGATCTTACTGCATTCTGCGTCACTATGGGTATAGATTCAGACTTATTGAATCTTTTTTTCAACGAGGATAAACATGAGATTTTAGATAATCTATTCGTTGTTTCAGCCCATCGTCTACCGCGGGTATTCGATGATCAAATTTTGATGTATAAAACAGTTAGTATCTTACCGAAGTTTAGAAGTAGATTTGAGAGAAGATTAAAGAGGGGTATACTTGGCAGATTTATACCACGTCTATCGCGTAGCGATGGAGAAAAGGCTAATAGTTGTTATTATCTCTACAATATCGAGGATCTTTTACTTCCGAGACGTCGTAGGGAATCCCGATTTCTCAGATCGCTACCAATTTCAAGCTTTGCTAACTCTGAGAAGCACCTCCTAGATTTGATTCCTGGGGGGGGGTTGGAAAAAAGCGAGGAATATAAGGATTTGAGTGGAACCCAAAGGATTAAGCGTTTTCTTTGGCCCAGTTATCGTCTAGAAGAATTAGCTTGTATAAATAGATTCTGTTTGAATACGAATAACGGGAGTCGGTTCTCCATACTCCGAATACGAATATATTCCATTGTTTGAAATCGGAAAAAATATCTAAATCTAATTTTTGAATTCATTCAATTGAGATTACTAACAAACAGTTTACTAGTCTCAATTGAATATGTGGTAGTGATTAATGATGTGACAATAGTTCATGGATCTTCCACTTACCCTCCACTTACAGGGTGTGAGATGTATGAGGTGTACGTTTTGCCGTTGGTGGGTAATTAATTCCCACCAATAACTGAATCTAGTGAAGTATTGAATAATCTTCCGAATCAATTGCATAATTATTCGATTTTACTATCCCCCCCACCCCATCCCGCCCGTAGGCGTATCACCTGAATTAGTAAGGGAATTTTGTACAATAGAGAGAGAATTCTGTACAATGAAGGAGGATTTATATACAACAGAATTTCAAACACAATTTTTATGACTATTGCTATTACGAATAAAGAGATATCTTTCAATTCGTCACCGATTTGTGAAGGAAGAAATACGGGATCCGCCGAATCTCAAATATCCTGTCTGACAAATCGAGTCTTAAAGCTTACTTCTCATTTAAAATTACATTCTAAAGACTACTCCTCCCAAAGGGGTTTGTGGAAATTACTGGGTAAGCGCAAGCGTCTATTAATATATTTATCCGAGAAGAACCTATCTTCATACGACAGATTAATAAAGAATCTAGGTATTCGGGGATTAAAAAGGCGTTGATTGAATTTCATGAATCTGTTTTTTATTATCTCAGTCTACAGGGAATAATTGATTCAAAGTACAATATATTTATACAGAAAAAAGGTCAAAAGATCTTGTGAAATTTATTCTTTTTCTTCTCCCTAAGGAAAATAATTTATGAGTGTGCCTCCTGCAGAAGCGGATCCAGCTATAGTGAGTATGGGTCCCCACCACCCATCGATGCACGGTGTCCTTCGACTTATTGTTACTTCAGATGGTGAAAATGTTGTTGATTGCGAACCAATACTAGGCTATCTACATCGAGGAATGGAAAAGATTGCTGAGAGCCGAACGGTTTTGCAGTATCTTCCTTACGTAACCAGGTGGGATTATTTAGCTACCATGTTTACCGAAGCAATAACAGTAAATGCACCGGAGAAATTAGCAAATATTCGAATACCCAGAAGAGCTAGTTACATACGAGTTATTATGCTTGAGTTGAGCCGAATAGCTTCTCACCTGTTGTGGCTTGGACCCTTCCCGGCAGATGTTGGTGCGCAAACTCCCTTCTTCTACATATTACGAGAAAGAGAGATGATTTATGATTTATTTGAGGCCGCTACGGGTATGCGGATGATGCATAACTACTTTCGCATTGGGGGAGTTGCTGTGGATTTACCACACGGGTGGGTAGACAAATGTTTAGATTTTTGCCACTACTGCCTCTCAAAAATTTATGAATATGAACGACTTATTACAAATAATCCCATTTTTATGAGACGAGTAGAGGGGGTAGGCTTTATCAGTAGGGAAGAAGCTATAAATTGGGGCTTATCCGGACCTATGTTACGAGCTTCGGGGATTTCGTGGGATCTCCGTAAAGTAGATCATTATGAATGTTATGATGAATTGGATTGGCAGGTCCGATGGGAAGCGGGAGGAGATTCATTGTCTCGTTACTTAGTACGAATTGGCGAAATGAAAGAATCTATAAGGATTATTCAACAAGCTTTGAAACTTCTTCCAGGAGGTCCATATGAGAATTTGGAGGCTCGACGTCTCGGTCAGCAACAAAAGGAGGTCAAATGGAATGATTTTGATTATCAATTTATCGGTAAGAAGTCCTCTCCCACTTTTAAATCGCCTAAGCAGGAACATCATGTAAGAGTGGAAGCCCCAAAAGGAGAATTAGGAATCTTTCTGATTGGAGATGATAGTGTCTTTCCCTGGAGATGGAAAATTCGTCCGCCTGGTTTTATAAATCTGCAAATTCTTTCTCGATTAGTGAAGGGGATGAAACTGGCTGATATCACGACAATATTGGGTAGTATAGATATAATTATGGGAGAGGTTGATCGCCAAAACGGTAACTGTCATTAAGGAGTCTGAAGAACGAGTGATTGATTTCCTCTATGAACTAGGATTTTCAGGGGATTCTTTCGAATCAATTTGGATTTTAATCTCTATCTCCGGCCTTATCGTAGGAGTCACAATAGGGGTATTAGTTATTGTATGGCTTGAGTGAAAAATATCCGCGGGTATACAACAGCGTATCGGACCTGAATATGCAGGCCCTTTAGGAATCATTCAATCTCTGGCGGATGGAATCAAGCTCCTATTGAAAGAGGATATTGTTCCAGATAGAAGCGATCTCTGGTTATTCAATATCGGACCAGCTGTGGTAGTCGTACCAGTCTTCATAAGCCATTTGGTGATACCCTTCGGACAGCATATTATCCTAGCTGATCTGAGTATAGGTGTTTTCTTCTGGATTGCTATCTCAAGTATTGTTCCCTCGGGTCTGCTCATGGCAGGATATGGTTCAAATAATAAATATTCTTTTCTGGGTGGTATGAGAGCCGCTGCTCAATCTATTAGTTACGAAATACCCCTGGCTTTATGCGTCTTATCCATATCCCTACGTGCGATTCGTTAATTTAGAGTGGTGGGGGGATATCCCAAAATAGGAGTCCCTTATTGATTTGGCAGAATAACTAGATGGTCATTTGGGTGAGATCGAACAGCGTTTAGCAGTGATTGAATCGAGTCCCATCCCCTATGTACGGGAGTGAGAGAATGTCCGAGCAGTATATGCTTTTTACCCCCAGGTATAGGATCACTGCCGAAACCTGACGCGGGGGGCAGAGGGACGTGGAGCTTCCTCTAGAGGATTGGTCGGGAGTGGGTGGTCAGGAACACCAACATACATAAGAGATTTGTTAGAAGGATAATAAAGAATTCTAGAATTCTATTTCTTCTATTTTCTACCGGATGAGGACTTAGCTTCGGTGGGAGTGACTGGGGAGTACATCCAAAAATCCCAATCTTGAGTATATATTCCTACCCACTTGAATTATGACTATTTGGGACGAAGTAATCCTCTTAGCACTTCTATTCCCCCGATCTTCGCAGGGAATTACTTATATAGTTTCAATATCTATTTTTAATACCAAACCGGAAACGTATTAGTTTGGATCATGCAAACTCCGAGACACTTCAAATTTAGATGAAATCTATAAATAGAAATCTATTTCTATATTTATATAAGGTTGATTTCATCTATATATTTGAAATCGTCTATATCGATATCTATCTATCTATAGATAGATATATGATACATGGAGATGAATATATATATATATATAGATAGATAAAGAATCTGGATAATTTAATCATCATCCTGAGCCATATCCAGAGACGGCTGAGAAGGTTGAGATGGATTCAGAAGTTACCACTACATGTAGCGAACGGAATCCCGTTGGTTCAATTTGGTAATATTTCCTCAATAATACAGTGAAGGGGAAGTTATTAGAAGGGTTATTAACCATTGAGCTCTTTCTAGATGACCTACGAGGAGCCGTATGAAATCTCAATTTCATGTACGGTTTTGTATTAGAGGTGGTAATAATAATTGTGCCGTCGACTACACTTATCCGACAGTTTAAGTCTGGTTGATATAGTCCAAACACAGTCCAATTATGGTTTTTTGGGATGGAACTCACGGCGTCAGCCTATAGGTTTTATAGCTTTCTTCATATCTCCATTGGCAGAGTGTGAAAGGTTGCCATTCGATCTACCGGAAGCGGAAGAAGAGCTGGTAGCGGGTTATCAAACCGAATATTCCGGTATAAAATTCGGTTTATTTTATGTAGGTTCCTATCCGAATCTGTTGGTTTCTTCACTTTTCGTAACGGTCCTTTACCTAGGCGGATGGGATTTATCGATTCCATTCCTTCCAGAGCCTGAACAAATTCTTTCTGATTGGAATTTCAACAGTAGATTTTTTGATATATTCAATACGATAATAGGTATCATTACTACCTTAGCTAAATCCTATTCATTTTTATTTGTTTCTATTGCGGCGAGACGGACTTTGCCTAGAGTAAGAATAGATCAATCATTAGATCTCGGATGGAAATTTCTCCTGCCCATCGCCCTGGGAAACCTATTGTTGACAGCTTCTTTCCAACTATTGTTACTTAAATAACATATTTTTTTTTTATTCACTCTCTCCCCCTCTCTCCTACCGTTCCCGAGATTATTCTAATTTCAATCCATTCAAATTGTAAAAACTAAAGAATTAATTTAAGGTTATTTCTCATATGCTTCCCGCGGTAACTGGATTCCAGGATTATGGTCGGCGAGCGATACAGGCTGCGAGGCACATCGGTCAAGGTTTCGCAGTTACTTTAGATCATCCGAATCGTTTACCTATGACTATTCAATATCCCTACGAGAAACTTATACCATCTGAACGATTCCGCGGACGGATTCATTTTGAATTCGACAAATGCATCGCTTGTGAGGTATGTGTCCGAGTATGCCCGATTAATCTGCCCGTCATTGATTGGAAACTCGTGAAAAACATCAGGAAGAAACAACTGAAAAGTTATAGCATCGATTTCGGAGTTTGTATCTTCTGTGGGAATTGCGTCGAATATTGCCCAACTAATCGCTTATCAATGACTGAGGAATATGAACTCTCAACCCACGATCGTCATGAATTGAATTATGATCAAATGGCTTTGGGACGTCTACCCCTCTCCGTGTCCCGAGACTCTGCAATCCAAACAGTTTCAAATCTAAGTTATTTATCTGGAGGAGTTGTGGAAGGACATCCGAGTCGTCGTAATGTCACTTACGGGACCAACGGAAGTTCTATTAGATATAAATATTGAATCTCTCTTCGTAGAAGTGCAAAGGAAGGTGAGGAGGGTCGGTCGCTTGGGAATGATATAAGTAACTAGGACGAGAGGGAAGAAAAGATTATCTATCTACATCTATATATAGAGATATATCTATATATAGATATATAAATAGATATCTACTATTATTAGGTAATGGTATGGTGGAAGACAATACTTTGAATGATTGTGCATAACGGATTTACCTGAATCAATTCGCGAATCTATCTTGATAATAATAGAATTGGGTATTCCATCAGGAAGTTTGGGAGTAGTGTTACTTGCTAATGTAGTTTATTCTGCTTTTCTACTAGGACCGGTTTCTATATGCATATCTCTGTTTTATCCCGTATCGAATGCCGATTCCGTAGCTGCCGCACAACTGCTCATATACGTAGGAGCTATAAATGTATTAATCGTGTTTGCCGTAATGGTTACTGACAAACCCGCGGGTCGCGATTCAGCCCCTCCCCGGAATGTGGGAGATGCTATTACTTCGGGAACTTGTACAGGTCTTTTCTCGTTATTAACTTTTACGATTCAAGAAACAGAATGGTCTAATATATTCTTGATTGAACAATCCGGAACTTTTGTGAGAGGTGCCTCGAAAAATAACGTCCAACAAATTGGATATCAAATTTTAACAAATTTCATAGTTTCATTCGAACTTCTTTCTATACTCCTTCTAGTTGCTCCAGCGGGAGCGATCACCATGGCTCGCGACGAGAGAATAGACGTGATGGACGAGCGGGTTGCTTCGTCGTCTAGAGATGAGTCTTCTCTTTCTTGACCAATTGCGACTTCTTATGAACTTATCCCGTAAATAGACTGAGTCATTTTTTCTAGGGAGTTAATACGTCATGCTTGAACAGGGATTAATGCTAGGTGCTTATCCTCATCGCGTAGGTTTTTTTGGATTAATTACAAGTTGAAACATGGTTAGGGCACTCATGTGTCTCGAGTTAATCCTCAACGCAGTTAATATAAATCTTGTAACATTCTCTAATTTTTTTGACGATCAAGAAATAAAAGGAGAAATCTTTTCAATATTTATAATAGCTATTGCAGCCGCCGAAGCTTCCATTGGATTATCCATTGCTCCAGTCATTCAGCGGAATGGAGGATCGACTCGTATTGATCAGTTTGATCTATTGAAATGGTAATTGGCTAACCACCAATCTTCCCATTTTGAACGATTATTGGTGGAGTCGAATGATAGATTATATCTAACTAGTCGCGTTATTATATTCTTCCTCGATGATTTAACTCTGAAACAATTATGGCATATTTATCTTAGTCTCTATCCATTTCATAAATTAAACCTGTTTTGTATCGCGCTTCATATCCTTCTGATTCGCTGTACGAAGAGTATAAAACGCGTATGTAGATATGTGTGGAATAGTCCTATTTGATTTGATGAGATGGCAGCTACAGGAGCTTCATTCAATTTTTGAGAGTGGATTATGGGGTGGGGGGGGGTGGAGAGGGGCGAAGTGTACCCCAACTACTTTGATAAAACTTATATTTGAGATGTCAATCTAATAGGAGTGGAGAATTTCAACGGCACATTCAGTAAAGATCTATGATACATGTATTGGTTGCACTCAATGCGTAAGAGCTTGTCCGACAGATGTTTTGGAAATGATACCCCGGGATGGTTGTAAAGCTAATCAAATTGCTCCTGCCCCCAGAACAGAAGACTGTGTAGGTTGTAAGAGATGTGAATCCGCTTGTTCAACAGATTCCTCGAGTGTACGCGTTTATTTGGGAGCTGAAACAACTCGCAGTATGGGTCTAGCTTATTAACTGGACAGTCGTGGGGGGGGAATTCATAAATCAAATTCGTTTTATTATTAATTCATACTCAAATTTAAATGTTTGAGTATGAATTAGCATATTGAGACTCTACCATCCCTTTAACTAAACAATTTTCCATCTATGATGAGTAATATACCCTGGCTAACAATAATTGTCCTTTTCCCAATCCTTGCGAGTCTATTGCTCCCAACACTCCCATCCAAGGGTAGTAAAATTGTCAAATGGTATACCCTGGGCATCTGTATACTAGAATTCCTCCCAATCATTTATATATTTTACCGCCATTTCCATATCCAGGACGAATCCGTTCAATTGATAGAAAATTATAGTTTGGTAAATTTTATCAATTTTCATTGGAGTCTGGGTATTGACGGACTCTCCATGGGTCTCATTCTACTAACAGGATTTATTACTACTTCAGCAACCTTAGCAGCTTGGCCAGTCACACGGAATACGCGCCTATTTTATTTTCTAATGTTGGTCATGTATAGTGGCCAAATAGGATTATTTGCTTCTCGGGATATTTCGCTCTTCTTCCTCATGTGGGAGTTGGAATTGATTCCAATCTACTTGCTTATATGCATGTGGGGCGGGAAGAGACGCCTCTACTCAGCTACAAAATTTATTTTATACACAGCCGGCGGTTCCATCTTCCTCCTGGTAGGGGCCTTGACCATGAGTTTCTACGGAACCGAGGGACCTTCCTTCGATATTCGAGACTTAACTAGCAGATCATATCCTATTTCAATTGAAATACTTATTTATTTAGGGTTTTTAATAGCCTATGCGGTAAAATTACCAATCCTTCCCTTTCATACTTGGTTGCCGGACACTCATGGAGAAGCACATTATAGTACATGTATGTTGCTAGCCGGAATACTACTAAAAATGGGTGGTTATGGGTTGATCCGAATCAATATGAAATTATTGTCTCACGCCCATCCTACATTTGCTCCGTGGTTGGTACTGTTCGGAACCGTCCAAATAGCCTATGCATCCCTGATTTCTTTGAGTCAGCGTAACCTCAAGAGAAGGGTAGCCTATTCGTCGATTTCACATATGGGTTTCGTAATCATCGGAATCGGTTCCTTGACAGATACGGGTCTTAATGGAGCTATATTGCAAATGATTTCTCACGGGTTAATAGGTGCGGCTTTATTCTTCCTCGCGGGAACCCTCTATGATAGAACACGTACTCTCTCCATTAACCGGTTGGGGGGGATAGCCACTACAATGCCTAGGATATTTACTATGTTTAGTGTTTTTGCAATGGCATCCCTCGCATTACCGGGGATGAGTGGTTTTGTATCAGAATTGCTAGTATTTTTAGGAATCGTGAATAGTCAACATTATTCTCTGATTTTCAAAGTCTCAGTTATGGTAGTAGGAGCACTTGGTATAATATTAACTCCCGTCTATTTGTTATCCATGTTACGTCGAATATTTTATGGGTATAAGATATCCAATCATTCAAACCCATCTCTAATTGATTCTGGACCGCGAGAGATTTCTACCTTGATTTGTATCCTTCTACCGATCCTAGGTATGGGTCTGTACCCAAATATGGTCCTTCTTATATGGGAGAATGAAATAGTATCTATTACGATTCCGTACTCCCTTCCAAAATGAGATAAGAATAAAGACCGGAAATTAGGCATTTACCCTTAGCAGGGACTCTCTCAGGTTGACCTCATCAGCAATTTTCTACACTGGGTGGGTAGAATAGCAAAAACTTTCAAATGTTATTAACACAGTTTCATGACTACTTTGGTGAGATAAGGAACCGACACCGCGATTCCCATATAGACTCTAACTCCAATCACTAATTGATTACTTATAATATTTTAGATATTCAATGAAATGAAATATTATGGTTTTACTCGACATACTTATTAGTTTATTGGCTCCCAATCAACCATCACTTGTTGTGATCAACCAACCATAATTGTGCAGACCGATTCCCGATGGATTAACCCCCAGAAAACGAATCCGAACCAAGAAGAATCCCGTAGATGCTGCAATAGCTGGCCCCCCCCCCCGCCAATTCTTAGTCATTCTGGTATGAATATATGTAGCATATATGAGCCAAGTTATTAATGCCCACGTCTCTTTCGGGTCCCGGTTCCGATAGGATCCCCAAGCTTCATTAGCCCACACTGCTCCGGAAAGAATACCTATGGTTAAGGAGGGAAACCCCAGGCTTATGATTTGGTAACTCCGTCGATCTATTCGTTGAATCAATCGAAATTTAAGCGAATTCATAGATAATTGATGATAATTATTTTTTGCATCACCTTCCCCCCGTTCAAAAGTATATAAATCCATATCTGGGTAGAGGATTCGAGTGAAGGGGTTACTATAGATAGAAAATAATTTTTCCCCGTCGTAGAGAATAACTAGTAGAGAAATTGCTAATAAAGATCCGCATAACAGGGTAGAATAACTGATTAACATCATGCTTACATGCATCATTAACCGATGAGATTGCGGAGCAGGTACTAGCGGTGTAGATTGTTGCATCCCTCCAGGAAGACCCAGAGTTGCGAAGCCGTTGGTCAGCATGGCGCCCGGCGCCGTGACTATACCCGACCATTCGTCCCGATTATGAATTCCTGAGATTATGTGCGGTAAGGAGAAGCTCCACGAAAGAAACATGGATGATTCATATAGATTACTTAATGGAAAATGCTTGGATATGATCCATCTGATTGTCATAAATCCTGTCATACAAATAAAAGCAATTGTCATAGCTTTTCCGCCTAGAATCTTCAGTATTTCGAGTTTATAGATTAAACTTATCCGATGAAACGCAGTGACGGGAAAAAGCATGAGAAAGGAGATTTGAGCGAGTGTGTGCTCCACATTAGTGTACATCATTGAGGGGGGGGGAATAGATGTGTGGATATATAATAATATAAATACATAAATATATAAAATATTTATATATTTATGTGAATATATACATGTTTGTATAGTGAATTAATGTGATTGATTCACCAGTAGAAAGTGTATGAGTCACTTACCATCCAGAAGGAATTACAGTTTACTTGCAAGAGTAACAAACAAATTATTCTCACTACTGTTTCTGAAGTTTCTATTACACGCAGTACACAGTCTTTGACCATGGTTGAAATAAAATGCCGCTACTCGGATTCGAACCGAGATGCTCTAGCACTGCTTCCTAAGAGCAGCGTGTCTACCTGTTTCACCATAGCGGCTTGTTACTCACTATAATAAATAATACCATATTTATGGATAACTCGTCAATCGTTAATACTTTATAGGTTAGAAGGATGGGTTTTTAAAGCTAAAAGGTTAAATTGATAATCTGATTCATTTTTTATTTATTATCATCGAATCGGTATTCCATGTTATACTCATATATAAGTAACGGGATATAGCGCAGCTCGGTAGCGTGCCATCTTGGGGTGGTGGAGGTCGCAGGTTCGAATCCTGCTATTCCGAGTAGGGGATGACATGAATAGTGGTGGAATGCACGAGATTGGGGGGATAGACTCGTCAATAACACTTCCTATAAATTCCTTTTTTATTTTTGCATCATATATTCCAATATACTCATCGCATGAATCTGATTCTCGATGCATAAATAATAGGCTGGTCGGGGGGTTTTACTGCGAAGCAAGTATAGTAAATTATTTAGTTGTTGCCTGCCATATCGGGTTTCAGCGGCATTCAATTGAATCGGAAGGGGAGGTGGAAGCTTCCGCTATTAAAATTACTGCTGGTAGATACGTGGCAATTTCAAATTTATATTATATACACACGTGACGATAATCCTGATTCAACCCAATGTTGCAATGAAAATTTGTCCACGGACACCCGGCCCCCGCCCCACCTCATGAGAGTTGTCTGTTTCCATAAAATGTTTCCAAAAATTTGATCATATCAAAAGTTTCGATAACTTTTTGGAAAAAAAGATAAATATTTGGGCGATTATTTTGAATCTATCGGACAGATTCCAGATGAAAATGCATAAGTTTCCGGTGGGGGGGTGAGGGTGCAATAAATAATATTCACGAATATGTCTTTTTTAAAATCTTTCAATTATCACCTCAAGTACAGGGAATATATTCCTCCTGTAAATACTCTTTCCAAATTAAACTAAAATGAAGATTGGCGGTAGGTATAGACATACCCGAACTACATTCAGTAGATGTCGATATTAATTTTAAATACGCTGAAAATGCAATAAAGAGTTAGTCAAACACAATAACCGACTCGTTTCACGATTGGCGCCCAGAATCTAAAAATAAGTAATTCATTGATGAGAGACTTATCTATCTGGACTTATCAACCGCTACGCTAGAAATATAATATCTATTTATAACTTTTGTTATATTGCCACCCCAAAGTATCCGCTTATCGATACCATCTCTGGCAAATACAAATATTTGCGAACAGTCTGCTATCTATCACCTATAGAGTGGGGCATTACCGCTAATCAGTGGAATCGCGTGGGATATCAAAGTTATTTTATGAAATAGACTGAGTATCTAAGTCGAAGTCTCTGTACGATATTCTTATGCAGTATTGGTTCAAAAATAAAAATTGACTACTATTTGATATTCCCGACAATCAATCTGTCTGGATTCTATACCTGACCAGACAGACTGCCCGCCATTCCGACCCGTCTTGCATCTTCTAGATTTAATTGGTTGCTACAATCCCCGTCATAATAAGAGTAATAATCGGATTTTACTTTTAATTCGTTTCAGAAACTTTTTCATTTGTTACATAGTAAAAACTTCTTGAACGACCGGTCAAAGTGGATCGGGCTAGAGAAGAAGCTTTTGATGCCATTTCATCAATTTTGATTTTCCATATATGGTTACGGATCCTCTTTCTAGACTTAGAGGTACGTTTCTTCGGAACTGCCATAGCAAAATAAAAATATTTGGTTTTCTTGCCGAGACAAATAGTATAACTATATTAATACGTATCAATAGAATATAGCTGGGGGACTAGATAGATAAATAAAAATAATATAATTGAATTGGTAGAATAAAAGAATTCAAAATAAAAGTTCGGGTGTAATCGAGAAGAGTAGAGACGGAGGGTATCAACAACTATTGATATATTTCTGTTGGTGATTGACTAGTTGGCCAAATCTTCCCCATTTAAACAAATAGAATCTACTACGAATCGAACTAAATTCTGTCTATATCCCAGCTTTCGTCAAGTTTTCTTCTTAGAATGGATTTTTCCCACCACTGCTTTTTCAGCAACGCAGGGATGCAAGATCCGTCCCCTGACAATTGCATTGCTCAGCCAGGGACGGCCAATATCAATTCTAGATTCGTGACAAATCAATAGAACTCTATAGATAGATATTTGTGTACCGGGCCTTGATACACCGGGCTGAAGTGGGGCAAAATGACGAACGTCATAAAATCGCCCCGGTTCTACTCGGAGCTGTTTCCCTCCAGTGTCAATTATCGCGTATCGATTCATCATTATTTTTTTTTTTCCTTCCCCTAATATGTATCGCAAGGGTTTATAAAAGAAATTACTTGCGATTGTAAACTAGAACTTGAATAAGTATCTATGATGTATTTGATTCCTGTCAAGTTTTGCAATAGAGACTAAAGTTGGATAAAACTTAAATTCCCCCTTTTTTTGTAGGGTGAGATCCCAAACATCCGCATATATTCCACTTTTTCAATCCGTTTTTGATCTTTCACGTATCCAACATATGTTGGTAATACTATCTCTAACTTGACGATACGTCTATGGAATTTTTATATAAATACTCTTGGATTGTTCCTTTGTGTCCATTCTTGACCTCCGCCTCCACCGGATTAGCATTGTTCCTCTTCCCAAAATCGACCAGAAGTCTTCGTCGTATATGTTCTACGCTCAGCATCATCTCATTAGCCGTAGCTATGTTTGTCTCCCTCATCTTATTCTGGCAACAGGTTACTAGTCACTCCACCTATGAATATTTTTGGTCACGGATCCCTAACGATGATATTTATTTAAAAATGGGTTTTTCGGTCGACCCGCTTACCTTGATTGTATCAATATTAGTCACTACTGTAGGTATTTCAGTGATGATTTACAGTGATAGTTACATGCGTCATGACTAGGGATATGTAAGGTTCCCTGTCTATCTAAGTTTTTTCACCGCTTCCATGCTAGGATTAGTATTTAGTCCCAACTTGATACAAATCTACGTGTTTTGGGAATTAGTGGGGATGTGCTCTTATTTGCTAATAGGTTTCTGGTTCGTGAGACCAAGTGCCGCCAATGCCTGTCAAAAAGCTTTTGTCACTAACCGTATAGGAGATTTCGGATTCTTGCTGGGTATATTAGGTACATATTGGATAACTGGTAGCTTCGAGATTCGCGAATCGTGTGATTGACTTATTGAGTTGATTGACAACAATAGCATCAGTTACTTCCTCGCCAATGTTTGTGCTCTTTCATCATTCCCGGGTCCGGTGGCTAAGTCTGCGCAATTCCCACTTCATGTATGGTTACCCGATGCGATGGAGGGACCCACTCCCATTTCGGCTCTCATACATGCTGCTACTATGGTAGCTGCTGGAATTTTTTTCGTAGCCCGAATGCTTAAATTTTTTGAGACTCTACCTCTAAGTATGAATGTTATTTCCTACGTAGGTGCAATAACCGCTTTACTGGGAGCTACAATAGCCCTCGCCCAAGCGGATCTGAAGAAGGGTTTAGCTTATTCAACTATGTCTCAGTTGGGATATATGATGTTAGCCCTAGGCATCGGCGCCTACCGATCCGCTTTGTTTCACCTTGTCACACATGCTTATTCAAAAGCCTTATTATTCCTAGGATCTGGTTCAGTAATCCATTCGATGGAAAAAGTCGTTGGATATTCCCCCCAAAAGAGTCAGAATATGTTTCTTATGGGTGGCTTGCGAAAGTATATGCCAATCACCGGAACTACCTTTCTTTTAGGTACTCTCTCTCTCTGCGGTATACCACCCTCGGCTTGTTTCCGGTCCAAAGACGAAATCATTTCAGAGAGTTGGATACACTCTCCCTTCTTGGGGTGGATAGCCTCATTCACAGCAGGTTTAACTGCGTTTTATATGTCCCGTATTTATATCCTCACTTTTGAGGGTAGTTTACGCGCCAGTAGCGGCGGTACCCAACTTCTTCCATTGCCAAGTCAATTTAATAAGTTTATTTGGGGTAACACAGAAATTGACGTAGTTGAGGAAGAAAGGAGTGATTGTTATCCGCTCGTACGAGATGAGGAATATATTTCAACAACCGAGTCTCGTGGAGAGTTGCCGGTTCGTAGAGAAGAAATGATCACGGGTCCAAAAATTGATCACTCCTCCAAGTCCCTATATCCTACAGAATCCGATACTTTGATGTTATTACCCCTTATACTCTTGTCGATACCAACATTATTTATTGGATTAGTAGGAATTCGAAAAGAGACTGGTCTTGATTCGCTATCGGAGTGGTTAATTTTTCCAACAAGTATTTCAGAAGATGAAGAAAATTATGGAAATTTCATACAATTTTTATTAGATTCAATAAGTTCAGTTAGTGTATCACTAGTCGGGATATTTATTGCCTACATAGTCTATGGACCTATATCCTTTAACAGACTAGATTCATATAGTATCAATTCTTTATCTAAAAAAATTAGAGACTCATTCTCACTCACCATC